GCGGGAAAAGAATCCCACAAACAAAGGAATTGTACAGTACGAAATAACATAAAAAAAGACTCATTCTAAAAAAAAAAGATGTGGACCTTCCACTAAAGTTGTTCCTTTGTGACAGGAATCAATAGGAAATATTTGAATCCGGTTGGATTTCACCCAAATCAAATGTATTCGTATACCAATGAACTGAATTCTTACTATTTCAATTTCATCGAAGTTGAAGAATCGAGCAATTTGTCATACAGATTATGATAACTCGAGAAGTTTGTTTTGATTGGATTAAGATCCAAGGAGGAAAATAATCATTCTATGATTAAAATAGAACAACCTTCTTTAGTGTGCATAGCGTGTATACACAATCAAAATATAGAAATCCATGGTTTAATTCAGGGAATTGTAATAGATCCATGGGGTAAGGAGTTGTTGTTGATAAATCTTAAACGGGAAGGGGGTTTTTTAATTCCTATGGAACCATAGTTAAGTATAAATATAACCATGTCTAAATGTAATCATATAAAAAAACTATAGATCCATCAGGGGATTCGTTACAATTCAGTGTTTAATCTGGTACCAGTATAAATATCAGAAAAAGACGTATCGTCGTCTTGACAAAACAAACACGAATAGATATATCTTTTCTTTTTCATTTTGTTTTTAATGGGTTTTCACAATAAAAAAATATCCCTTTATATCTCCCGAACCCCGAAAGAAGATCCTTCTTTTTTTTTTTCTATAATTGATTGACCATACCTATACTTACTGCAATACTATAAATGAAATGACTCGATATTCACTCGTTTTCTGGGTCTTAATCATAATATTTTGTAGGAGAGATGGCCGAGTGGTTGAAGGCGTAGCATTGGAACTGCTATGTAGGCTTTTGTTTACCGAGGGTTCGAATCCCTCTCTTTCCGTACCTTCACCTAATCTAATTTACGAACGTTACAAACCGCAATGTATCAAATACGAATAGATACTATTATTCTAACAGTTAAACCTTTCTTTGATATAGATTCGCTATTCCTAATTGCTGTAGTACAAAAATACAGGTAAAGGGTAGCCAAGGCATGAAAATTGACCCCGATCCACTTTTGATACCTAAATGGGATAGGAAAAAATCCGGATCAAGTCTCTCATCTAAAGTAAAGTCAATTTACTTCGACGAAAAAGGGAGGAGCACCCGAACCCCTGTTCCTTGTTGTTTTAGTTAGGTTCAAGTCTGACGAGAATAATATTCTACGACTAGCAACTCATTGATTTTTAAACCAACCCACTTACTATCTATTATTTGATTGACTAATCCTTTATATTGGGATGAGTGAAGAGTCAAATGTTTTGGCAATTCCTCATGTGGGAATGAATCAAGAGAATTTTGAATCAGAGCTATGGATTTTTGTTCATCTCTTGTCGTAATAATATCTCGGGGTTTGCAGCGGTAACTTGGTATATCCACTATACGACCATTAACTAAAATATGCCTATGGTTAACTAATTGTCGGGCTCCTGGAATGGTCGAAGCCATACCTAATCGAAAAAGTATATTATCCAAACGCATTTCAAGTAATTGTAGTAAAACCTGACCTGTTGAACCTTTGGCTTTTCCAGCGATACGAACATATTTAAGCAATTGTCGCTCTGTCAGACCATAATGAAAACGCAATTTTTGTTTTTCTTCTAGACGAATACGATATTGAGATCTTTTCCCGGAACGCGATTGGTTTCGAGGATCACTTCCGGATGTAGGACTTTTACTAGTAAGTCCCGGTAAAGCTCCCAGACGGCGTATTTTTTTAAAACGAGGCCCTCGGTAACGAGACATAAATACTCCTTTATTTTTTTTATCAAATTTATTTTATAGAATTATAGAATAAACCTAAATTAAGACTGAACTAAACGATAAACAAAGCGACATCTACTGAAGTAGACTACAACAAAAAAGAAAAAAAAATGAGATGAATTGTATCAATATCCAGACTTTTTTGTATATTTTATATATTATATATAGTAAATATATAGTAAGAGTTTAGGGATACTTTTCCTAATTTGTTCGGGAGAGATCTCATTGCTCCAATCAGTTTTTTTTTCATAGTTGGGAGTTCTTACACGATAATAGATATAGATCAGTGACCAGACGAGGGAAAAGTCTTTTCAATAAGATTTCAAGGAGACATTATTCATTGTGTAAAAATGTAAAAGTAAAAAAAAAAAAAGTTGACCTAACGAAAGAAAAGCCTACTATCGGAATCGAACCGATGACCATCGCATTACAAATGCGATGCTCTAACCTCTGAGCTAAGCAGGCTTAGATAACAACACAAATTTGTGTTGTCCACAGGAATTTCATAAAATAGAATAGTGGGATCCTAGTTAACTATTCATAATTCATAATGAATATAGATATGCATATAGAAAGAATGGAATAGAATTAAATAGAATGAATAAGAATATATAATTCTATTTATATATAAAATAAATAAAATTTTAAAAATTACATAACATAAAATTAATATATTAATATGAGAGAACAATGAAATTCAAAATTTTCTAATATATTAAAAAAAAAAAAAAATAAATAAAGTTATATATTCTATGGATTAGGTATACTTTTAGTATTTTAGTAAAAGAATTAGATTCTAATTATAATGTTATAGTGGGCCAGCCCTAAGGAAAAGATAAGGATACAGATCAAAATGAAACATTCCTCTGGTTTAATTCGAAAAAGTAGGGGATAAAAAAAAAGAATTGACCCTTCAAGTATTCTAAATATCTCGTAAAAATGGAGAGGAAAAGAGGGATATATGTGGTATATATCCATCCATATTGAATTGCAGATACATCAATGATAGAATCATTTCTGATTGGAACAAATGCCGGTCCTCTGATAGAGATGAAAGAATATAGTAGAGATGAAAGAATATAGACAAAAAAAAAGCACAAACAAATAGGAGGAGACCCCTATATTTTTTATATTTTCTATATAGGAATTTTCATCTAAAGAATTTGATGGCTCCAGCATAAATGAAAGAAAGAAGGAGATGGCATCCCAAAGAGATCCTAGAAAAAGGGGGATATGGCGAAATTGGTAGACGCTACGGACTTGATTGGATTGAGCCTTGGTATGGAAACCTACTAAGTGAGAACTTTCAAATTCAGAGAAACCCTGGAATTAAAAATGGGCAATCCTGAGCCAAATCCTGTTTTCATAAAAAGGTGGTTCAGAAATAAAAAAAAAAAGGATAGGTGCAGAGACTCAATGGAAGCTGTTCTAACGAATAGGGTTGACTGCGTTGGTCGAGGAATCTTTCTATCGAAACTCCGGAAAGGATGAACCTATATACGTACGTATTTGTACTGAAATAGCAAAAATTAATGAGATCCAAATCCATTTTTTATTTTATATGTATATGAAAAATTAAAAATGGATTGTGAATCGATTCCAAATGGAAGGAAGAATCGAATATTCGCCGATCAAATCAGTCACTCTATGGTCTGATAGTTCTTTTGAAGAACTAACTTATTGGACGAGAGTAAAGATAGAGTCCCGTTCTACATGTCAATACCGACAACAATGAAATTTATAGTAAGAGGAAAATCCGTCGACTTTAGAAATCGTGAGGGTTCAAGTCCCTCTATCCCCAAAAAAGATCGGTTTTCCTTTCTAACTATCTTTTTATCCCCCCCCCCTTTTTTTTTCAGCGGTTCAAAATTAGCTACGTTTCTCATTCACTCTTTCACAAACAAAAAAAAAAAATCGGCAGAGAAATGTTTCTCTCTTTTCACAAGTCTTCTTACTATATCTTATATATTATATATAAGATATACGCTCAAATGAACATCTATGAGCAAGGAATTCCTATTTGAAATATTCACAGTCCATATCGTTATTTTGAATTCAAATTAACTAAAAAAAAAAGTATTATTTTTGAAGATCCAAAAAATTCAAGGGCCTGCGTAAGACTTTGTAATGCTTTTTAGTCTATTTAATTGAATTGACATAGCCTAAGCGCCCTTTCTTTTAGTAGTATTTAGTAGTAGTAATATGGAAATGATGCACCGGGAAGAGTCGGGATAGCTCAGTTGGTAGAGCAGAGGACTGAAAATCCTCGTGTCACCAGTTCAAATCTGGTTCCTGACATGTGGTTAATATAATAATGTATACTCATACAAATTAATCGATATAGATCATGATATATACGTATCTATTTTTGTCTCTAGCGATATACCCCTTTGGTTGTCTAAAGATATGCCCCAATTTTTTGTAGATGAGTAAAGAATACAATATTCTAAAATAGATAGAATCCATATATAGGTTAAAGAAAAAATTAGATTATGTTTCCTCTTCTTTTTTGTTTGCTCGTAGGGTGCTTTCTTTCATTCAAAAAGAATGTTAATACTTCATACATATCCGAAAAGTGAAGTTTTTTTAGTTGGTTGAAAACCCCAAAGTCTAAAAGAGTAAAACAGTGGGAATAGAAAAAATCATTTCAGATAGATACAGTACAAATAGAATCCAAAACCCTTTCATTTCTTTTCATTTTTTTTTTTTGCATTTTCTATTTCTTTATTTCCCTCTACGTGACTTTCTAGAACCCTTCTAAATGATGTGCGCGGTACAAAGTTCATGATAAAGAACTCTTTTGGTTCATTTTACCAGCTCATCTGAAAAAAAAAAAATCTTCCCAATTTTTGGGGAATATCAATGAAACCCTATTTTGTTTTATTTCGCGCATCTATAATATGAATGAAAGTCCAATGACTCTGTTTGATCTTGAACAAAATGTAAAAATATTCCTCGAGTACCTGGAATCATAGAAGTGAAGAAAGATTAATTTCTTATCATTCAAAGAGCATCTTGTATTTCATAGAAATTTGGGGCAATATAATCCTTACGTAAAGGCCATCCTATCCAACTTTCGGGCATCAAAATACGTTTCAGGCGCGGATGATTATCATAATAGATTCCCAACATATCATAAGATTCCCGTTCTTGAAAATCCGCGCTT